GTTAATGTAGCTTAAACAATAAAGCAAGGCACTGAAAATGCCTAGATGAGTGTACTAACTCCATAAACATAAAGGCTTGGTCCCAGCCTTCCTATTAACCCCTAATAGACTTACACATGCAAGCATCCACATCCCAGTGAAAATGCCCTCTAAGTCAATGAGATTAAGAGGAGCTGGTATCAAGCACACGCCTGTAGCTCATGACACCTTGCTCAGCCACACCCCCACGGGAGACAGCAGTGATAAAAATTAAGCCATAAACGAAAGTTTGACTAAGCCATATTAATTAGGGTTGGTAAATCTCGTGCCAGCCACCGCGGTCATACGATTAACCCAAGTTAATAGGCACACGGCGTAAAGCGTGTTAAAGCATTCTATAAAATAAGGTTCAATCCTAATTAAGCTGTAAAAAGCCATAATTACAATGAAAATAGATAACGAAAGTAACTTTAAAATAGCTGAAACACGATAGCTAAGACCCAAACTGGGATTAGATACCCCACTATGCTTAGCCCTAAACACAAATAATTAATATAACAAAATTATTCGCCAGAGTACTACCGGCAATAGCTTAAAACTCAAAGGACTTGGCGGTGCTTTATACCCTTCTAGAGGAGCCTGTTCTATAATCGATAAACCCCGGTAGACCTCACCACCCCTTGCTAATACAGTCTATATACCGCCATCTTCAGCAAACCCTAAAAAGGAATAAAAGTAAGCACAACCATCATACATAAAAACGTTAGGTCAAGGTGTAACCTATGAGGTGGGAAGAAATGGGCTACATTTTCTAATTTAAGAAAACTTAACACGAAAGTTATTATGAAATTAATAACTAAAGGAGGATTTAGCAGTAAACTAAGAATAGAGTGCTTAGTTGAATTAGGCAATGAAGCACGCACACACCGCCCGTCACCCTCCTCAAATAAGCAAAATACATTTAAATTTATTTATACGTATAAACCATATGAGAGGAGACAAGTCGTAACAAGGTAAGCATACTGGAAAGTGTGCTTGGATAAATCAAGATATAGCTTAAACTAAAGCACCTAGTTTACACCTAGAAGATTTCATACACCATGAATACCTTGAACTAATTCTAGCCCACAAATTTACTAATACTAAATTATTAATAATATAATAAATAAAACATTCACCTACCATAAAAGTATAGGAGATAGAAATTTTAAGTATGGCGCTATAGAGAAAGTACCGTAAGGGAACGATGAAAGAAAAAAATTAAAGTACAAAAAAGCAAAGATTATCCCTTGTACCTTTTGCATAATGAGTTAACTAGTAAAAACTTAACAAAATGAATTTCAGCTAAGTACCCCGAAACCAGACGAGCTACTTATGAACAATTTACCAAGAACCAACTCATCTATGTGGCAAAATAGTGAGAAGATTTGTAAGTAGAGGTGAAACGCCTAACGAGCCTGGTGATAGCTGGTTGTCCAGAAAATGAATATCAGTTCAGCTTTAAAAATACCAAAAAAAAAGAAATAAATTATACTGTATTTTTAAAAGTTAGTCTAAAAAGGTACAGCCTTTTAGAAACGGATACAACCTTGACTAGAGAGTAAAAATTTTCAATACCATAGTAGGCCTAAAAGCAGCCATCAATTAAGAAAGCGTTAAAGCTCAACAATAAAACCATATTAATTTCAATAATTAACAATCAACTCCTAACTTAATACTGGACTAATCTATAAGAATAGAAGCAATAATGTTAACATGAGTAACAAGAAGTACCTTCTCCCTGCATAAGTTTAAGTCAGTATCTGATAATATCCTGACCATTAACAGCAAAATAAGAATAACCCAACTATAGATAACTTATTAATTCCACTGTTAATCCGACACAGGAATGCACTCAAGGAAAGATCAAAAGAAGTAAAAGGAACTCGGCAAACACTTAAACCCCGCCTGTTTACCAAAAACATCACCTCCAGCATAACTAGTATTGGAGGCACTGCCTGCCCAGTGACAACCGTTAAACGGCCGCGGTATCCTGACCGTGCGAAGGTAGCATAATCACTTGTTCTCTAAATAAGGACTTGTATGAATGGCCAAACGAGGGTTTTACTGTCTCTTACTTCCCATCAGTGAAATTGACCTCCCCGTGAAGAGGCGGGGATATAATAATAAGACGAGAAGACCCTATGGAGCTTTAACTACTTAACCCAAAGAAATAGACTTAACCACCAAGGTAATAACAATAATCTCTATGGGTTAACAGTTTTGGTTGGGGTGACCTCGGAGAACAAAAAATCCTCCGAGCGATTTTAAAGACTAGACCTACAAGTCACATCGCACAATCGTTTATTGATCCAAAAATTGATCAACGGAACAAGTTACCCTAGGGATAACAGCGCAATCCTATTCAAGAGTCCATATCGACAATAGGGTTTACGACCTCGATGTTGGATCAGGACATCCTGATGGTGCAACCGCTATCAAGGGTTCGTTTGTTCAACGATTAATAGTCCTACGTGATCTGAGTTCAGACCGGAGTAATCCAGGTCGGTTTCTATCTATTATGTATTTCTCCCAGTACGAAAGGACCAGAGAAATAAGGCCAACTTCAAACAAGCGCCTTAAGCCAATTAATGATCTCATCTTAATTAAACTCGCAAATACTCTGCCCTAGAAAAGGGCTTTGTTAAGGTGGCAGAGCCCGGTAATTGCGTAAAACTTAAACTTTTATATTCAGAGATTCAAATTCTCTCCTTAACAAAATGTTTACAATTAATATTTTAATACTAATTATTCCTATCCTTTTAGCCGTAGCATTTCTTACATTAGTGGAACGAAAAGTACTAGGATATATACAATTTCGAAAAGGCCCAAACGTTGTAGGCCCCTATGGTCTACTTCAGCCTATCGCAGATGCTATTAAACTTTTTATTAAAGAACCACTACGACCTGCCACTTCCTCAATCTCAATATTTATTCTAGCCCCCATTTTAGCCCTAAGCTTAGCCCTAACCATATGAATTCCCCTACCCATACCATATCCTCTTATTAATATAAATTTAGGGGTCCTATTTATACTAGCAATATCAAGCCTAGCTGTATATTCCATCCTCTGATCAGGCTGGGCTTCTAACTCTAAATACGCATTAATTGGAGCTCTACGAGCAGTAGCTCAAACAATTTCATACGAAGTAACCCTAGCAATTATTTTACTATCCGTTCTCCTAATAAATGGATCCTTCACACTCTCTACCCTAATTATTACGCAAGAACAAGTATGATTAATCTTTCCAGCATGACCTTTAGCTATAATATGATTCATTTCAACATTAGCAGAAACAAATCGAGCCCCTTTTGACCTTACCGAAGGCGAATCAGAACTAGTCTCAGGCTTCAACGTAGAGTATGCAGCAGGACCATTCGCCCTATTTTTCATAGCAGAATATGCAAACATTATTATAATAAATATTTTTACAACAATCTTATTCCTAGGAGCATTTCACAACCCAATTTTGCCAGAACTCTATACAATTAACTTCACTATTAAATCACTCCTACTAACAATTTCTTTCCTATGGATCCGAGCATCATACCCTCGATTTCGCTATGACCAACTAATACATCTATTATGAAAAAATTTTTTACCACTAACACTGGCCCTATGCATATGACACGTATCACTACCAATTTTTATATCAAGCATCCCCCCACAAACATAAGAAATATGTCTGACAAAAGAGTTACTTTGATAGAGTAAATAATAGAGGTTTAAACCCTCTTATTTCTAGAACTATAGGAATTGAACCTACTCCTAAGAATCCAAAACTCTTCGTGCTCCCAATTACACCAAATTCTAAAAGTAAGGTCAGCTAATTAAGCTATCGGGCCCATACCCCGAAAATGTTGGTTTATACCCTTCCCGTACTAATAAACCCAATCATCTTTATCATTATCCTATTAACAATGATATTAGGAACTATCATTGTCATAATTAGCTCCCATTGATTACTTGTTTGAATTGGATTTGAAATAAATATACTCGCTATTATTCCTATCATAATAAGTAAACATAATCCACGAGCTACAGAAGCATCAACTAAATATTTTCTAACCCAATCAACAGCCTCTATATTATTAATAATGGCTGTTATTATTAACCTAATATTTTCAGGCCAATGAACTGTAATAAAACTATTTAACCCAGTAGCATCAATACTTATAACAATAGCCCTAACTATAAAACTAGGAATGGCCCCCTTTCACTTTTGAGTACCAGAAGTAACACAAGGTATCCCATTATCATCAGGCCTAATCCTACTCACATGACAAAAATTAGCACCTATATCTGTTCTCTACCAAATTTCCCCATCCATAAATCTAAATATAATTTTGACCATTTCTATTTTATCCATTATAATTGGAGGCTGAGGCGGATTAAACCAAACTCAATTACGAAAAATTATAGCTTACTCATCAATTGCCCATATAGGCTGAATAACAGCAGTCCTGCCATATAATCCAACTATAACACTGCTAAACCTAGTTATCTATATTATTATAACTTCAACTATATTTACATTATTTATAGCTAACTCAACTACCACTACCCTATCACTATCACACACCTGAAACAACATACCTGTGATAACTGTCCTAGTCCTTATTACCCTTATATCAATAGGAGGACTTCCCCCACTATCAGGATTTATGCCAAAATGAATAATTATCCAAGAAATAACAAAAAATGATAGCCTTATTCTACCTACCCTAATAGCAATTACAGCATTACTCAACCTATATTTCTACATACGTCTCTCTTACTCCACCGCACTAACAATATTTCCCTCTACTAACAATATAAAAATAAAATGACAATTCTCCACTACAAAACAAATAATATTTCTACCCACAATAGTTACTCTGTCTACTATACTACTACCACTTACACCAATCTTATCAGTACTAGAATAGGAGTTTAGGTTACCCTAGACCAAGAGCCTTCAAAGCCCTAAGCAAGTAAAATATACTTAACTCCTGATAAGGATTGCAAGACCACATCTTACATCAATTGAATGCAAATCAACCACTTTAATTAAGCTAAATCCTCACTAGATTGGTGGGCTCCACCCCCACGAAACTTTAGTTAACAGCTAAACACCCTAGTCAACTGGCTTCAATCTACTTCTCCCGCCGCGAAAAAAAAAAGGCGGGAGAAGCCCCGGCAGAATTGAAGCTGCTTCTTTGAATTTGCAATTCAACATGACATTCACCACAGGGCTTGGTAAAAAGAGGATTACAAACCTCTGTTCTTAGATTTACAGTCTATTGCTTTACTCAGCCATTTTACCTATGTTCATTAACCGCTGATTATTCTCAACTAACCATAAAGATATCGGTACTCTATACTTGTTATTTGGTGCTTGAGCAGGCATAGTAGGAACAGCCCTAAGTCTATTAATCCGTGCTGAGCTAGGTCAACCTGGGACTCTACTAGGAGATGATCAAATTTATAACGTAATTGTAACCGCACATGCATTTGTAATAATTTTCTTTATAGTAATACCAATTATGATTGGAGGATTTGGTAATTGACTTGTCCCCTTAATAATTGGTGCCCCAGATATAGCATTCCCTCGGATAAATAATATAAGTTTCTGACTACTTCCCCCTTCTTTCTTATTACTCCTAGCATCATCTATAGTTGAAGCCGGAGCAGGAACAGGCTGAACCGTTTATCCCCCCTTGGCTGGTAATTTAGCTCACGCAGGAGCTTCAGTAGACTTAACTATTTTTTCTCTGCATTTAGCAGGTGTTTCTTCAATTCTAGGGGCTATTAATTTCATTACAACAATTATTAATATAAAACCTCCTGCTATATCACAATATCAAACCCCTTTATTTGTATGATCCGTATTAATTACTGCAGTATTACTACTTCTCTCACTTCCTGTCCTAGCAGCAGGGATCACAATACTGTTAACAGACCGAAACTTAAATACAACTTTCTTTGACCCAGCAGGAGGCGGAGACCCTATCCTGTACCAACACTTATTTTGATTTTTTGGTCACCCTGAGGTATATATCCTTATTTTACCTGGATTCGGTATAATTTCCCATATCGTAACCTACTACTCAGGAAAAAAAGAACCATTTGGGTATATAGGAATGGTTTGAGCTATAATATCAATTGGATTTTTAGGATTTATCGTGTGAGCTCACCACATATTTACAGTTGGCATAGATGTTGACACACGAGCCTATTTCACATCAGCTACCATAATTATTGCTATTCCAACCGGAGTAAAAGTTTTCAGTTGACTAGCAACGCTCCACGGAGGTAATATTAAATGATCACCCGCTATAATATGAGCCCTGGGTTTTATTTTCCTTTTTACAGTTGGAGGCTTAACTGGGATTGTTCTTGCTAATTCTTCTCTAGATATTGTTCTCCATGATACGTACTATGTCGTTGCACATTTCCACTATGTTCTATCAATAGGAGCCGTATTTGCTATTATGGGGGGATTTGTTCACTGATTTCCCCTATTCTCAGGCTATACCCTTAATAATACATGAGCCAAAATTCACTTTATAATTATATTTGTAGGTGTCAATATAACTTTCTTTCCACAACATTTTCTAGGACTTTCGGGTATACCACGACGATACTCTGATTACCCAGACGCATATACAATATGAAATACTATCTCATCTATAGGCTCATTTATCTCTTTAACAGCAGTCATACTGATAATTTTTATTATCTGAGAAGCATTTGCATCTAAACGAGAAGTCCTAACTGTAGAATTAACAACAACTAACCTAGAGTGACTAAATGGATGTCCCCCACCTTATCATACATTTGAAGAACCTACATACGTTAACTTAAAATAAGAAAGGAAGGAATCGAACCCCCTATAGCTGGTTTCAAGCCAACATCATAACCACTATGTCTTTCTTAATTTATGAGGTATTAGTAAAAATATTATATGACTTTGTCAAGGTTAAGTTACAGGTGAAAGCCCCGTATACCTCATATGGCTTACCCTATACAATTAGGTTTCCAAGATGCAACATCACCTATTATAGAAGAATTATTACACTTCCATGACCACACATTAATAATTGTTTTCTTAATCAGCTCATTAGTACTTTACATTATCTCATTAATACTAACAACAAAATTAACCCACACCAGTACAATAGACGCCCAAGAAGTAGAAACAGTCTGAACTATTCTACCAGCAATTATCCTAATCTTAATTGCCCTTCCATCTTTACGAATTCTGTATATGATGGATGAGATTAATAATCCATCACTCACAGTAAAAACTATAGGACATCAATGATATTGAAGTTATGAATATACAGATTACGAAGACTTGAGTTTTGACTCTTATATAATCCCAACATCAGAATTAAAACCAGGAGAACTACGACTGCTAGAAGTAGATAACCGAGTCGTTCTACCAATGGAAATAACAATCCGAGTCTTAGTTTCTTCTGAAGATGTGTTACACTCCTGAGCCGTGCCTTCTTTAGGACTAAAAACAGACGCAATTCCAGGTCGCCTCAACCAAACAACCCTCATGTCAACTCGACCCGGTCTATACTACGGACAATGCTCTGAAATCTGCGGATCAAACCACAGCTTTATACCTATTGTCCTAGAACTAGTTCCACTAAAGTTTTTCGAAAAATGATCTGCATCAATGTTATAAACTCATTAAGAAGCTAAAAAGCACTAGCCTTTTAAGCTAGAGACTGAGAGCAATTAACTCTCCTTAATGATATGCCACAACTAGATACATCTACATGACTCATAATAATTATATCAATATTCCTAGTACTCTTCATTATTTTCCAATTAAAAATCTCAAAGCACAATTTCTATTTTAACCCGGAATCAAAATTAGCTAAAACACAAAAACAAAGCACCCCTTGAGAAACAAAATGAACGAAAATTTATTTGCCTCTTTTATTGTCCCAATAGTTTTAGGCCTCCCACTTGCCACTCTTATCATTATTTTTCCTAGCCTATTATTTCCTGCATCCAATCGTCTAATCAGTAACCGTCTTATTTCCCTTCAACAATGAGTACTTCAACTTGTATCAAAACAAATAATAGGAATTCACAATACCAAGGGACAAACATGGGCACTAATACTTATATCCCTAATTTTATTTATTGGATCAACAAATCTCCTGGGCCTATTACCCCACTCATTTACACCAACTACACAACTATCCATAAACTTAGGCATAGCTATTCCTTTATGAGCAGGCACTGTAATTATAGGCTTTCGCAATAAAACTAAAGCATCACTCGCCCATTTTCTTCCACAAGGAACACCTACCCCATTGATCCCAATACTAATTATTATTGAGACTATTAGCCTATTCATTCAACCAATTGCCCTAGCCGTACGATTAACAGCCAATATTACCGCAGGGCACTTGTTAATTCACCTAATCGGAGGAGCCACACTTGCACTAATAAGTATTAGCACTACAATAGCATTTATTACATTTATTATTTTAGTCTTATTAACAGTCCTTGAATTCGCAGTAGCTATGATTCAGGCTTACGTATTTACTCTTTTAGTTAGCCTTTACCTGCACGATAACACATAATGACACACCAAACCCATGCCTACCATATAGTAAACCCAAGTCCCTGACCTCTGACAGGAGCTCTATCAGCCCTCCTAATAACCTCTGGTTTAATTATATGATTTCACTTCAGCTCAACAATCCTATTAAYACTTGGCCTGACAACAAATATACTTACAATATATCAATGATGACGAGATATTATCCCAGAAAGTACCTTCCAAGGGCATCATACTCCAACTGTCCAAAAAGTTCTCCGCTATGGAATAATCCTTTTCATTATCTCCGAGGTCTTATTTTTCACTGGATTATTCTGGGCATTCTATCACTCAAGCCTCGCCCCAACCCCCAAACTAGGCGGTTGCTGACCCCCAACAGGTATTCACCCACTTAACCCCTTAGAAGTCCCACTACTTAATACCTCTGTCTTGCTAGCCTCAGGGGTCTCTATCACTTGAGCCCATCATTGTCTTATAGAAGGAAACCGTAACCACATACTACAAGCCCTATTTATTACCATTGCACTAGGCGTCTATTTTACACTACTACAAGCCTCAGAATATTATGAAGCACCTTTTACTATCTCAGACGGAGTTTATGGCTCAACTTTCTTCGTRGCCACAGGTTTCCACGGCCTACATGTTATTATTGGATCCACTTTCTTAATTGTCTGCTTTTTCCGTCAATTAAAATTCCACTTTACTTCCAGCCACCATTTCGGCTTCAAGTCCGCTGCCTGATACTGACATTTCGYAGACGTACCATGACTGTTCCTCTACGATGTCATCTATTGATGAGGCTCATATCCTTTACGTATGACTTAGCACCACTGACTTCCAATCAGTTAGCTTCGGTAGTATCCGAAAAAGAATAATAAACCTAGTATTAGCCCTATTAACCAATTTTACACTAGCCTCACTACTTGTTATTATCGCATTTTGGCTCCCCCAGTTAAACGTTTATTCAGAAAAAACAAGCCCCTATGAATGCGGATTTGACCCTATAGGATCAGCTCGCTTACCTTTCTCTATAAAATTTTTCTTAGTAGCCATTACATTTCTCCTCTTTGACCTAGAAATTGCACTCCTTCTACCACTACCATGAGCCTCACAAACAGATAATCTAAATACTATACTTATTATAGCTCTCTTTTTAATTTTTCTACTAGCCGCAAGCCTAGCCTACGAATGAACTCAAAAAGGACTAGAATGAACTGAATATGGTACTTAGTTTAAAGAAAAACAAATGATTTCGACTCATTAGATTATGATTACCTCATAATTACCAAGTGTCCCTAGTATATATAAATATTATAACAGCATTCACAGTATCCCTTGCAGGATTATTAATATATCGATCCCACCTCATGTCCTCCCTCTTATGCCTAGAAGGAATGATATTATCTCTATTCGTAATAGCTACTTTAACAATCCTAAATTCACACTTTACCCTAGCAAGTATGATACCTATTATTTTACTAGTGTTTGCAGCCTGCGAAGCAGCGCTAGGCTTATCTCTACTAGTAATAGTATCAAATACGTACGGTACTGACTACGTCCAAAATCTTAATTTACTCCAATGTTAAAATATGTAATACCTACAATAATACTTATACCTCTGACATGATTATCAAAAAGTACCATAATCTGAATTAACTCCACAATTCACAGCCTAGTGATTAGTCTCACAAGCCTTCTTCTTATAAATCAGTTCAATGACAACAGCCTAAACTTTTCATTACTATTCTTCTCCGATGCCCTCTCAATACCACTACTAATTTTAACTATATGGCTTCTTCCCATAATATTAATAGCCAGTCAACATCACATATCAAAAGAGAACCTGGCCCGGAAAAAACTGTACATTTCTACACTAATTCTTCTACAATTATTTTTGATCATAACTTTTACTGCCACAGAATTAATCCTTTTCTACATTATATTTGAAGCGACACTGCTCCCTACACTTATTATTATCACTCGATGAGGAAATCAAACAGAACGCTTAAACGCCGGCCTCTATTTCCTGTTCTACACATTAGTAGGCTCTATCCCCCTTCTAATTACATTAGTCTATTTCCAAAATATCAATGGAACCCTAAACTTTCTAGTCTTCCAATATTTAGTACAACCCTTATGCAACTCATGATCAAGCGTTTTCTTTTGATTAGCATGTATAATAGCCTTTATAGTAAAAATACCATTATATGGTTTACATCTCTGACTACCCAAAGCCCACGTAGAAGCTCCCATTGCAGGCTCTATAGTCCTTGCAGCAATTCTACTCAAACTAGGAGGATATGGCATGATACGGGTTTCAACACTCCTAAACCCAATTACTGAATTTATAGCGTACCCTTTTATAATACTATCCCTATGAGGCATAATTATAACTAGCTCAATTTGCCTTCGCCAAACAGATCTTAAGTCATTAATCGCCTATTCCTCCGTTAGCCATATAGCACTTGTCATTGTGGCGGTTCTTATTCAAACACCTTGAAGCTACATGGGAGCTACAGCCCTAATAATTGCCCATGGACTCACTTCCTCTATACTCTTTTGCCTAGCAAACTCCAACTATGAGCGCATCCATAGCCGGACAATAATTTTAGCCCGGGGCCTACAAACTTTTCTCCCACTAATAGCCACCTGATGACTTTTAGCTAGCCTAACTAATTTAGCTCTCCCTCCAACAATTAACTTAATTGGAGAATTATTTGTGGTAATATCTACTTTCTCATGATCTAATATCACAATTATTTTAATGGGATTAAACATAGTTATTACCGCCCTATACTCCCTCTATATATTAATTACAACACAACGAGGCAAATATACACACCATATTAACAACATTTCACCCTCTTTTACACGAGAAAATGCCCTCATATCATTACATATACTACCTTTACTACTCCTGTCCCTAAATCCAAAGATTATTCTAGGACCCTTGTACTGTAAATATAGTTTAAAAAAAACATTAGATTGTGAGTCTAACAATAGAAGCCTATAACTTCTTATTCACCGAAAAAGTATGCAAGAACTGCTAACTCTATGCTCCCATATCTAACAATATGGCTTTTTCGAACTTTTAAAGGATAGTAGTAATCCATTGGTCTTAGGAACCAAAAAATTGGTGCAACTCCAAATAAAAGTAATAAACCTATTCTCTTCCTTCACATTGATTACCCTATTTTTATTAATTATCCCCATCATGACCACAAGCTCCGAAAACTATAAGACTTCCAACTACCCATTATATGTAAAAACAACTATCTCATGTGCATTTATCACCAGCATAATTCCTACAATAATATTTATTCACACAGGCCAAGAAATAGTTATCTCAAACTGACACTGACTTACAATTCAAACCATAAAATTATCAATAAGCTTTAAAATAGATTACTTCTCAATAATATTTGTTCCAGTAGCGTTATTTGTTACATGGTCTATTATAGAATTTTCAATATGATATATACACTCAGATCCCAACATTAATCAATTTTTTAAGTACCTCCTACTATTCCTCATTACTATACTTATTCTCGTCACTGCAAACAACCTATTTCAACTATTCATTGGATGAGAAGGTGTAGGAATCATATCATTTCTGCTTATTGGATGGTGATATGGTCGAGCAGATGCAAATACAGCCGCTCTGCAAGCAATTCTATATAACCGCATCGGTGATGTTGGCTTTATTTTAGCAATAGCATGATTTCTCATAAATCTTAATGCCTGAGACTTTCAACAAATCTTTATACTAAACCCAGACAATTCTAGTTTACCCCTAATAGGCCTTGCACTTGCTGCAACTGGAAAATCCGCCCAATTCGGCCTTCACCCATGGCTACCCTCTGCAATAGAAGGCCCTACCCCTGTCTCAGCACTACTCCACTCAAGTACAATAGTAGTAGCAGGTATTTTTCTATTAATCCGCTTTCATCCACTAATAGAAAATAATAAATTCATACAATCTATTTTATTATGCTTAGGAGCTATTACCACCCTATTTACAGCAATATGTGCCCTCACCCAAAATGATATTAAAAAAATTATTGCTTTCTCCACATCCAGCCAACTAGGCCTTATAATAGTAACAATCGGCATTAATCAGCCTTACTTAGCATTTCTTCACATTTGCACCCATGCTTTCTTCAAAGCTATACTATTCATATGCTCCGGCTCCATCATTCACAGCCTAAACGATGAGCAAGATATTCGAAAAATAGGCGGCCTATTTAAAGCAATACCATTTACCACAACAGCCCTAATTATCGGCAGCCTTGCACTAACAGGAATACCTTTTCTCACTGGCTTCTATTCCAAAGACTTAATTATTGAAACCACTAATACATCGTATACCAACGCCTGAGCCCTCTTAATAACACTAATTGCCACCTCCTTTACAGCCATCTATAGCACCCGCATTATTTTCTTTGCACTCTTAGGACAACCTCGATTTACAACTTTAGTGACTATTAACGAAAATAACCCATTTCTAATAAACTCCATCAAACGCCTAATAATTGGAAGCCTATTCGCAGGATTCATTATTTCTAACAGCATTCCCCCTACAACAATTCCCCAAATAACAATACCATCATATCTAAAAATAACAGCACTAGCAGTAACAGTTTTAGGATTTATTTTAGCACTAGAAATTAGTAATATAACACAAAACTTGAAGTTTAATTATCCATCAAACACTTTTAAATTTTCTAACATACTAGGATATTTTCCCACAATTATACATCGCTTAGCTCCTTATATAAATTTAATGATAAGCCAAAAATCAGCATCATCCCTTCTAGACTTGATTTGACTTGAAAATATTCTACCAAAAACAACCTCACTGATCCAAATAAAAATATCAATTATGATCACTAACCAAAAAGGCCTAATTAAACTATATTTCCTATCTTTCCTAGTCACAATTATTATTAGCATCGTCCTATTTAATTTCCACGAGTAATCTCTATAATAACTACTACACCAATTAGTAGAGATCAACCAGTCACAACAACTAATCAAGTACCATAACTGTATAAAGCCGCAATTCCTATGGCTTCCTCACTAAAAAACCCAGAATCTCCCGTATCATAAATAACCCAATCACCTAAGCCATTAAACTGAAATACAATTTCCACCTCTTCATCTTTCAACACATAATAAACTATTATAACTTCCATTAATAAACCAGTAATAAAAGCCCCCAAAACAGTTTTGTTAGATACTCAAATCTCAGGATACTGCTCTGTAGCCATAGCCGTTGTATATCCAAAAACTACCATCATCCCCCCTAAATAAATCAAAAATACTATTAAACCTAAAAAAGACCCACCAAAATTTAATACAATTCCACAACCCACTCCACCACTCACAATTAAACCTAAACCCCCATAAATAGGTGAAGGCTTTGAAGAAAACCCTACAAAGCTAAGCACAAAAATAACACTCAAAATAAATACAATGTATGTTATCATTATTCTCGCATGGAGTAAAACCACGACTAATGATATGAAAAACCATCGTTGTCATTCAACTACAAGAACTCTAATGACCAATATCCGAAAAACTCACCCACTAATAAAAATTGTAAATAACGCATTCATTGATCTCCCAGCCCCATCAAATATCTCATCATGATGAAACTTTGGTTCTCTATTAGGAATCTGTCTAATCTTACAAATCCTCACAGGCCTATTCCTAGCAATACACTACACATCCGACACAATAACAGCATTCTCCTCTGTCACTCACATCTGCCGAGACGTTAACTATGGCTGAATTATCCGATATATACATGCAAACGGAGCATCAATATTTTTCATCTGCTTATTCCTACATGTAGGACGAGGCCTATACTATGGATCTTACACTTTTCTAGAGACATGAAACATTGGAGTAATTCTCCTATTCACAGTAATAGCCACGGCATTTGTAGGATACGTTTTACCATGAGGACAAATATCATTCTGAGGAGCAACAGTTATTACCAATCTCCTCTCAGCAATTCCATATATCGGTACAAACCTAGTTGAATGAATTTGAGGGGGCTTTTCAGTAGACAAAGCAACCCTGACCCGATTTTTCGCTTTCCACTTTATCCTCCCATTTATCATTGCAGCACTTGCTATAGTCCATTTACTTTTCCTCCACGAAACAGGATCAAACAACCCGACAGGAATCCCATCAAACGCGGACAAAATTCCATTTCACCCCTACTATACCATTAAAGATATCCTAGGAATTCTATTCCTAATTCTTTCCCTAATATTACTAGTCCTATTCGCACCAGACCTGCTTGGAGACCCAGATAACTACACACCAGCAAATCCACTTAACACACCCCCTCACATTAAACCAGAATGATACTTCTTATTTGCATACGCAATCCTACGATCTATTCCTAACAAACTAGGAGGAGTACTAGCCCTAATCTCATCAATCCTAATCTTGATCCTTATACCCCTCCTCCATACATCTAAACAACGCAGTATAATGTTCCGGCCATTTAGTCAATGCCTATTCTGAATCCTAGTAGCTGACCTATTAACACTAACATGAATTGGAGGCCAACCAGTCGAATACCCCTTCATCGCTATTGGCCAAATTGCATCTATTATGTACTTTCTTATTATTCTAGTACTCATACCAATTACTAGCACAATCGAAAATAACCTCTTAAAATGAAGAACAGTCTTTGTAGTAAATTCAATACACTGGTCTTGTAAACCAGAAAAGGAGAACTACTAATCTCCCTAAGACTCAAGGAAGAAGCTATAGCCCCACCATCAACACCCAAAGCTGAAGTTCTAATTAAACTATTCCCTGATACGTTATTAATATAGTTCCAAAAAACCAAGAACTTTACCAGTATTAAATTTTTTAAAATCTTCAGTAATTTAATTCAGTTTTGTACTCAATACCCAATTATATACGCTACATATAATTAACCACACAAGCATGTAGCAACGTATGTACGATATAACTTAATGCGCTTATAGTACATTAAATTAATGTATTAGGACATAATATGTATAATAGTACATTATATTATATGCCCCATGCTTATAAGCAAGTCCATGAAGTCATTAATAGTACATAGTACATTATGTTATTAATCGTACATAGCGCATTAAGTCAAATCCGTCCTTGTCAACATGCGTATCCCGCCCCCTAGATCACGAGCTTAATCACCATGCCGCGTGAAACCAGCAACCCGCTTGGCAGGGATCCCTCTTCTCGCTCCGGGCCCATGAATCGTGGGGGTAGCTATTTAATGAATTTTATCAGACATCTGGTTCTTTCTTCAGGGCCATCTCACCTAAAATCGCCCACTCTTTCCTCTTAAATAAGACATCTCGATGGACTAATGACTAATCAGCCCATGCTCACACATAACTGTGGTGTCATACATTTGGTATTTTTTAATTTTTGGGGGATGCTTGGACTCAGCTATGGCCGTCAAAGGCCCCGACCCGGAGCATAAATTGTAGCTGGACTTAACTGCATCTTGAGCATCCCCATAATGGTAGGCATGGGCATGGCAGTCAATGGTAGCAGGACATAATTATTATTTCACGACTCAACCCTACTATTCTTTTCCCCCCCCTTTTTAATTTTTCCCCCTTATATAGTTATCATCATTTTTAACACACTTTTCCCTAGATATAATTTCAAATTTATCGCATTTTCAATACTCAAATAGTACTCAAGGACAAGGTAAGTATTTAAGCGCCATTTTTTGTACTCAAATTTATA